TTTTTTTCTTTCTAATTTTTTTTCTATTATAAAAAGAAGATGAAATAATTACAATGGATTTCAAATTAAAACTTATTCTTAGATAAATCAATTGCGAAATACTTCTGTAGAGTGTCCAATATCTGTTTTACATCTTCTATTCGAAAAAATTCAATTCTCATAAGATCCTCTTGACTGTTATTCAAAAGGTCCGATAATGTATGTATATTGGACCCTTTGAGACAGTTATAGGTCCTGGAAGGCAATTCTGATTGGTCAATAAAAATACATTTCAATGGAATTCCTTTTTTGTTTTTCTTTAGATTAGTTAATCTATCTTGAAAGGTAAAAAGGGGTAGAGGAAACCTGTTTTTATTTTCTTCGAAATTAATGTCCTCTTCCTCCGCATGTGGAAAAGGAATAAATAAATCAATCAAATTACGAGAAGCTTCATAAAGTGCTTCCTTAGGAGTTAAACTTCCATTCGTCCATATTTCTAGAAAAAGTATCTCTTGTTTTTCATTCCCATTCCCATAAGAATGAATACTATGATTCGCATTTCGAACAGGCATGGATACAGCATCTATAGGATAACTTCCATCTTGAGAGTTATTTGCGGATTTCATACGATATCCGCGATCTCTCTTGATTTTTAATTCAATACACAAATCAATTGGTTCCGTCAGGTTAGCTATATGTTGTGTCGTGTCAACTATTTCCACGTAAGGTGGTGAGATGATATCTTGAGCGGTTACGTATCTAGGCCCCCTGACGCAGATGGATGCGTCTATAACTCCATACAGATTACTTCTCAATATAATTTCTTTCAAATTTAGTAAAATTTCATGTACTGATTCTTCAATACCTACTATCGTAGAATATTCATGTGCTACTTTCTCAGATTTTGCACGTGTGATACATGTTCCTTCTATTTCTCCAAGTAAAGCCCTTCGCATGGCAATACCTATGGTATCGGCTTGACCTTTCATAAGCGGGGACAGAATGAAACGACCATAATAAAGACGCTTACTGTTTACTCTTGATTCAACACATTTCCACCGTAGTGTTCGAGTGGATCCTACTACTTCCTCTCGAACCATACTATAATAAGTATTATTATAATATTTGATCAGATCATTGAATTATTTATTTCTCTTGAAATCTGTTTAATTCTTATTTCTACACACGTCTTTTTTTAGGAGGTCGACACCCATTATGTGGCATAGGTGTTACATCACGTACTAAACTTAATAGTATACCACTTCTACGAATGGCTCGTAATGCTGCATCTCTTCCGAGACCAGGGCCCTTTATCATAACTTCTGCCCGTTGCATACCCTGATCCACTACTGTACGAATAGCATTTACCGCTGCGGCTTGAGCAGCATAGGGTGTACCTCTTCTTGTGCCTTTGAATCCAGAAGTACCCGCGGAGGCCCAAGAAACCACCCGACCTCGTACATCTGTAACAGTTACAATGGTATTGTTGAAACTCGCTTGAACATGAATAACTCCTTTTGGTATTCTACGTCCATTCTTACGTGAACCAATACGTCCATTCCTACGTGAACCAATTCTTGGTATAGCTTTTGTCATATTTTATCGTCTCATAAATATGAGTCAGAAATATACAGAAAGAAAAGATACGGAGATATCCATTTCATGTTAAAACAGATCTTTTATTCTTACATGGGTACTCCCCCTTAGAAAAGAAAGTTCTTTTTTAGAAAGATTACCCTTGTCTCTGTTTATGTCTCGGATTGGAACAAATCACTATAATTCGTCCACGCCTACGGATCAGTCGACATTTTTCACAAATTTTACGAACAGAAGTCCTTATTTTCATATTTCTTATTCCTTACCTTAATTCTGAATCTACTCTTTTGAAGAAAATAAGTTTCTTGAATATTTTTTTTTTAACTTCGAATTGTGTCCCCATGAAAGGAATGTTTAAAAAATCACCTAATCGTTTGAATCTTTGTTGCGAAGTCTATAAATTATACGTCCTCTGGTTGAATCATAACGACTTACTTCAATTTTTACTCTATCTCCTGGTAGTATCCGTATAAAACTGCGCCGGATCCTCCCTGAAGCATAACCTAGAATTAGATCTTCATTATCTAAACGGACCCGGAACATACCGTTGGGAAGTGATTCAGTAATTAAACCTTCATGAATCAATTTTTGTTCTTTCATTCCAGGTAACCCCCTTGAAGTATCAACTAATGAAGGAAGAGGTATATAACTCACTTTTCCTCTCTATTTCACAAATGGGAAGTTAGAGATAAAATTAGGATACCAGAGGAGGAGGATCACCATATATAACACAAAATTTCTCCTCCAATTCTTTCTAGTCGAGCTTCTCGATCTGTCATTATACCTTGAGAAGTAGAAAGAATTACAATTCCCATTCCACCTAAAATCTTAGGAATTCGTTGATAGTTGGAATAAATTCGTAAACCGGGTCGGCTGATACACTTTAAAACGGTTCTATATATTCCTTTCCTAGTCTTTCTATGTCGCAGGGTTGAAACCAAGAAATATTTGTTATTTTCCTGATGTTTCCGAACATTTTCAATAAAACCTTCTCGTAGAAGTATTTTAACAATGTTTTCGGCGGTATTAGTAGATGTTATTCGAACCCTTCCTTTTTTATTCATGTCAGCATTTCTTATAGAAGTTATTATATCGGCAATAGTGTCCCTACCCATAACGAACTATAATTTTTTGTGCCTCCTAATTTTGATATAATCAACATCTTTCCTTTTTTCTTTTTTTTTTTGAATTATTAAATTTTAAAAAGTATATGCGTGAGACACAATCTATTAATTTGATCTATTTCAGATAGCCTACTATATCATAGTGTCATCTACTAGTATTTATAATACCTCGGGAGCTAATGAAACTATTTTAGTAAAATTCAACTGTCTCAATTCCCGAGCGATCGCACCAAAAACTCGAGTTCCTTTTGGATTTCCTTCTTGATCAATGACGACCGCCGCATTGTCATCATATCGTATTATCATACCGTTGTCACGTTTGAGTTCTTTACATGTACGTACAATTACAGCTCTAATGACTTCTGATCTTTCTAGAGGCATATTTGGCACTGCTTCTTTGATTACAGCAACAATAACGTCACCAATATGAGCATATCGGTGATTACCAGCTCCTATGATTCGAATACACATCAATTCTCGAGCTCCGCTGTTATCCGCTACATTCAAAAGGGTCTGAGGTTGAATCATATATTTTTTATTTGAATCTGTTATTTCAATGCAAAGGATGAAGGAAAAAAAGAAATATTGTCCGTCCAGAATAAACCTGCGGTTGTTTTTTCATCCTCAATATCCCTTTTGTTTAGTTCTACATCCCTATCGTGAAATAACAAATTGAGTTCGTATAGGCATTTTGCACGCAGCTATTGAAATAGCTGCTCTGGCTATAGTTTCTGATACTCCGCCCATTTCATAAAGTATTCGACCCGGTTTAACAACAGATACCCAATATTCGGGGGATCCCTTTCCCGAACCCATACGTGTTTCCGTAGGTCTTACTGTAACAGGTTTGTCGGGAAATATACGTACCCATATTTTTCCACCACGACGCGCATATCGTGTCATTGCTCTCCGCCCCGCTTCTATCTGTCTAGCTGTGATCCAAGCGGGTTCAAGCGCCTGAAGAGCGTATCCGCCGAAACAAATATGATTGCCTCGATAAGATATTCCCTTCATTCTTCCTCTATGTTGTTTACGAAATCTGGTTCTTTTGGGGTTATAGTTGATGGTTGTTTCTTAATTCCATCTCTATTGCAGAACCGGACATGAGAGTTTCTTCTCATCCAGCTCCTCGCGAATGAAACGATTCAATAATATTACGGATACGCATGTATAATTATTATAAATATAATAATAATAAATAATAATATAAGTAATTATAAGTAATGAATGGCATTTATTGATATTTAATTTGTTACATATTTAATTTGTTACAAAGGAAGATGTATATACAAAATATACAGCTAGACGTGTATATTATTAGATATAGAAAATATAAAAAATGCTTCTTTTTTTAGAATATAACGTAGAATATAATGAATCCTTATTTTTACCTCTATCGAATCGCGCCAAAAATTGTAATCCAATAAATAAAGATTTCGCGGGCGAATATTGACTCTTTCATTCGTAGTGTCAGTCAATTCATGACACCTCTCAGAATAAATCAATTTTTTCTTGGTTCGTTCCGCCATCCCACCCAATGAATTATTAGGATTCGTTTTCAATAGAATCCTATGCAGTCACAGGTTTCGTCGTTCCCATAGCTTCTCCATTAATGGTTAGGCCTGAACTCTGCAATGGAGCTTCCGGCAAAATTCGTTCCCGAGTCAATCTCCTCAGTTTTTATTAACCCGAGGCTCTTTATTCTTTATTATTTATTATTTTTTTTTCTTTTTTTTATATTATTTTATTTATTTATATTTCATTTATATATTTATATCAGTATTGATTATATCAGTATTAATGCTTTATCACACTGCCTTTTATGAGTTGATTCATAGACCATACATATTGGAATCATATATCATTGATATTTTTGTTCTCTCTTTCTATCATCCTTCCATTTATCCACATCCCTTTATTTTTGCTTCACAGCCCATAATCAGATTTCTTTTTTATGGAAAAAATTTCAGTTGCTACAACTATATGATCGATCCACCCATATAGTGACCGTTTCTTGGGATCTTGACAATACGAAGCAATAAGTTGGTTATTAATTTATATGGTTACTAAGTTCATAGTAGGGGTTAGTCTATTTTTTTTTTTTTTGAATCTCAACCCTAAACTCTAAAGAAAAAACTAACGAGTCACACACTAAGCATAGCAATTATACTAAATGGTCAATCGAATTTTTATTCAACCTTATAGAATTAGAATTGTTCATTTTTGTTTGATTTAACAGAAAAAGAATGAAACAGTTTGTAATTTTTTGTTCTATCACTAGATAGAATGGCAAGACAAATG